GCTAAAGGAGATTGGTATTGCTTATAAATAATATTCCATCTATAATTCCCAAGTAATGGATCCTTTTTGGTGATAAATAACCTACTTAACTCAGTGGTTAGAGTATTGCTTTCATACGGCGGGAGTCATTGGTTCAAATCCAATAGTAGGTAGAACTCATTAGATACCGGAGTCAATGGTATCTAATAAGTTTTTCTACCATACTTTTTCTTTTAGTTGTATCAGATTAGACTTTAACTGTATTCCATTTCAATTAGCAGAATTTAAATGGGGTATGTATAGTATAATAAATAACTTCCACTTCTAAAGATAAAAAACTTCTTTTGATTGATTATTTTTATTTATTGGAAATATTATTGATAGCCTCCACTCGTGTTCTAGCCCGCCTGAGAGCTAGATTCGCCTCAATTGCCTGTTTCTTACCTTCAGCTCTACTTAAGTTAGCTTCAGCTATTTTAAGAGCTTGTTGAGCTTCTTGCGGATCAATGTCAGTACTCATCTCTGCATCATTTCCTAAAATAGTGATCTCATTATTACCTATCCTAGCGAAACCGCCCATCAGAGCCACAGTTAACCATTGGTCATTGAGGCGTATTCTCAAAAGACCGATATCTACAGCTGTAGCAATAGGGGCATGGTTTGGTAATACACCAATTTGGCCACTATTAGTAGATAAAATGATTTCTTTCACTTCTGAATCCAAAATAATTCGATTAGGAGTCAGTACACAAAGATTTAAGGTCATTTCTTCAAATTGCTCTCCCCTTCTAAGTTCATAGCTTTCGCGGTAGCTTCATCAATGTTACCCACCAAATAAAAGGCCTGCTCGGGAAGACCATCTAATTCTCCGGAAAGAATCAATTGAAACCCCTTAATTGTTTCTGCGAGAGCAACATATTTACCTGGAGAACCAGTAAATACTTCTGCCACGAAGAAGGGTTGTGACAAAAAACGCTCAATTTTTCGTGCTCTTGCTACAGTTAAACGGTCCTCCTCGGATAATTCGTCCAACCCAAGGATAGCTATAATGTCTTGAAGTTCTTTGTAACGTTGTGAAGTTTGCTTAACTCTTTGCGCAATTTCATAATGTTCCTCGCCAACAATCCGAGGTTGTAACATAGTTGACGTGGAATCTAAAGGATCCACTGCCGGATAAATACCTTTGGCAGCTAATCCTCTTGATAGTACGGTAGTAGCATCTAAATGTGCAAATGTCGCGGCAGGAGCAGGGTCGGTCAAATCGTCCGCAGGTACATAAACTGCTTGGATCGAAGTTATGGATCCCTCTTTGGTAGAAGTAATTCTTTCTTGCAAAGAACCCATTTCTGTACTAAGTGTAGGTTGATAACCTACTGCAGAAGGCATTCTCCCTAATAAGGCGGATACTTCTGATCCTGCTTGGACGAAACGAAAGATATTGTCGATGAATAAAAGTACGTCTTGCTCATTAACATCCCGGAAATATTCTGCCATGGTTAGGGCAGTCAAACCAACTCTCATACGAGCTCCCGGGGGTTCATTCATTTGACCATAGACTAGAGCCACTTTTGATTCTGCAATATTTTTTTCATTAATCACTCCAGATTCTTTCATTTCCATGTAGAGATCATTTCCTTCACGAGTACGTTCGCCTACTCCGCCAAATACGGATACGCCTCCATGAGCTTTGGCAATGTTGTTGATCAATTCCATGATGAGTACTGTTTTACCTACTCCAGCTCCTCCAAATAACCCTATTTTTCCTCCACGGCGATAGGGAGCTAAAAGATCCACTACTTTAATTCCTGTTTCAAAGATTGATAATTTTGTATCTAACTGTATAAAGGCAGGCGCAGATCTATGAATAGGAGATGTTGTGCGAGTATCTACGGGACCTAAATTATCAACAGGCTCCCCAAGAACATTGAAAATTCGTCCAAGAGTAGCTCCTCCGACTGGAACACTTAGAGGAGTTCCCGTGTCAATCACTTCCATCCCTCTCATCAGCCCATCTGTAGCACTCATAGCGACAGCTCTAACTCGATTATTTCCTAATAATTGTTGTACCTCGCAAGTAACATTAATTTGTGGACCGACAGTATCTCGACCCTTAACTACTAAAGCATTATAAATATTAGGCATTTTGCCGGGGGGAAAAACGACATCCAATACCGGGCCAATAATTTGAGCGATACGCCCTAGGTTTTTTTCTTCAAGCGTGGAAACGCCAAGACCAGAAGTAGTAGGATTTATTCTCATAATAATAAAGTAAAATATGTCGAAATTTTTGAATAGTACCGAAAAAATATGTCCGATATCAAATTGATCAGTTAATTCAATAATAAATAAATGGAGTTAGCATTCGATTTAGTTTGTACCACTCAAATGAATCCAATTCAATCATTTACACTACACATTGAATGATGAAATTTTCAAGTTCAACCAATCTTTATTTCTTTTTTTATGGATTTTTGTGTTTTATACTACGATTTATGCCTAGTTTCACATCTAGGATTTACAT